TCTTCCTGAGCAGGCTTTTTATTTGGTAGGTAACATCGACGAAGCTACCGCGAAGGCTATGAACTTAGAAATGGAGAGCAAATCGAATAAATGACCTTAAATCTTTGTGTACTGACCCCTAATCGAATTGTTTGGGATTCCGAAGTGAAAGAAATCATTTTATCTACTAATAGTGGACAAATTGGCGTATTACCAAACCACGCTCCTATTGCTACAGCTGTAGATATAGGTATTTTAAGAATACGCCTTAACAACCAATGGCTAACGATGGCTCTGATGGGTGGTTTTGCTAGAATCGGTAATAATGAGATCACGATTTTAGTAAATGATGCAGAGAAGGGTAGTGACATTGATCCCCAAGAAGCTCAACAAACTCTTGAAAACGCGGAAACTAATTTGAAGAAAGCTGAAGGTAAGAGACAAACAATTGAGGCAAATCTAGCTCTCAGACGAGCTAGGACACGAGTAGAGGCTATCAATACAATTTCATAATTCGTTTGTGTACCCGACTAAGCAAAAGAGATTTTGTTTATAAGTTCTTTTGAACTGCCAATTGAATACAATCAAATAGAATCCAGTGAAATTAAATTCTGATGCAAATGTCAATTAATTTAAGAGATGAATATAAAAACTTATTAGATATCGTTGACTCTGCTATCTAATAAGTTCTACCTACTATTGGATTTGAACCAATGACTCCTGCCGTATGAAAGCAATACTCTAACCACTGAGTTAAGTAGGTCATATGACAAAGAGAAACAAACGTGACCCATCCCGTCGATGGATTATAAATGGAATATTATTTATAAGCAATATCAATCAAAAAGATCAAAGAGCTATGATGTTGGATCGTATAATATTCATCTTGACAAGAAATTATCTAGATAATAAAATATGTATTACAAGCACAAGGGCTATAGCTCAGTTGGTAGAGCAACTCGTTTACACGTGCGCCAATGTTTTTCAGAGAAGTCCATCATGTAATCAAAAGATTTGATCTTCTTGAGAAATCAATGTCTTACTCCATGACTTTGAGGGAACAATAGCCTGACAAAAGGTTCGGTGCCTATTTAGTTATGCGCCAAAGAAACCGGGCCTTTGATTTGAGATATTGATAGGGTGAATATTCAGTTTAGTCAATGCTAGGCAGAATGAGCACAAGGACTTCAAAATAATCTCTTTTCATCCTATGAGCTTTAAGGTGTATAAAGTTGCATATTTTATGCTTTAAGCAGAGCCGATAGAGACTCTATTTAACTTAGGTTGATCAAGGCCATAGCAGACCTACGTCAAGATAACCCTTCTTTGAAACACTTTGGCAGTGCTCCTAGATCAGTAATGAATCAAAGGGCATGGAGCCATCTCCTTAATCTTTCTTTCAAAAAAAATATGGCAGACTAGCTGATATTTCTATTAGTTAATGAAAGAGCCCAATGCAAAAAACTGCATGTTGGGTTTTTGAAACAGTTCGACTCATTTTGATAATAAAAAGTTTGATCTGTTTTACCGAGAAGGTCTACGGTTCGAGTCCGTATAGCCCTAAATGAAATAAAATGATACAAAAATTTTATAGTTGTCATTTCCGTATTCTTTTCTTGTTTGGAATTGTGGAGTGACTTGGTTTATCGGAAAAAAAATCTATTTCCATAAGTTCGCTCACGGAGATTATTTACAGCAGAGCATACAAATGAAAACAAAAACGCATGTCAATAGATCCAAGCAGTAGTCTTATAATTTCGGATAAACAAACCCATTTTTCTTCATTAATCTTTGTATTGGTAAATTAATTACCTATGAATTTTCCTGTGCACAATCGCGGAATTGGTGATACTTTTTTGTATATCTACCCAATTCTGATGGGTTTTGGGAGTCAAAATACTAATATGAGCCCGCTAAAAAAAAAATTATAACTTTTCGTATAAACATTGTCAAATAGGCTTTTTGATTGGTATACCGTACCTAGTAAAACAGAAAACAAGTAGGTTTCTCTTTTTGTATCCAATCAAAAAAGTGTACTATTCTATTTATTTCTATATAGATATACCACCACCAATACATTATAAACACTTAGATAGAAAATCCTAGGAATTTTACTACACATGATTACTTTCTTCTATTTTTTAGAGTAAGTATAACGGAAATAAGATTCCAGGCAATAAATCTTGAAATGAGACATGTACGATAGCAACCAAAGAAAACTAGATAGTTCGATTAAACCAAATTGTTGTTTTGACTAAACAGTGAGGGGTGACTTGAAAATTCCAATGTGAATCAACTAATCCTATATATTTTCCACATTCATAGGAGTACATCTATGTTTCTGCTTTATGAATATGATATTTTCTGGGCATTTCTAATAATATCAAGCGTTATTCCGATCATGGCATTTCTAATTTCCGGAGTTTTAGCTACGACTAGTAAAGGCCCGGAGAAACTTTCTAGTTATGAATCGGGTATAGAACCAATGGGCGATGCTTGGTTACAATTTCGAATCCGTTAT